ATAGCATTTCCTGCTGCGGTTTGAGCAGCAAATGGTGTCCCCCTTCTTGTACCATTGAATCCACAAGTACCGGCGGAGGACCAAGAAATTACCCGACCCCGTACATCTGTAACAGTCACAATGGTATTGTTGAAACTTGCTTGAACATGAATAACTCCCTTTGGTATTCTACGTGTACTTTTCCGTGAACCACTGCGGGCATTCCTACGTGAACCAGTTCTTGGTATAGATTTTGCCATACTTTATCATCTCATAAATAGAAATTCGAGATATATGGATATATCCATTTCATGTCAAAACAGATCCTATTTTTTTCATTGGGTCCTTTACGTTAGGGAGCCCCTTTTCAAAAGATTATCCTTGTCTTTGTTTATGTCTCGGATTAGAACAAATTACTATAATTCGTCCCCTCCTACGGATCAGTCGACATTTTTCACAAATTTTACGAACGGAGGCCCTTATTTTCATAGTTGTCGTTCCTTAACTTAATTCTTACTCTATTTATTGGAAGAAAATAAGTTTCTTGAAATGTTGAACCTCAAATTGTATCCCCATGAAGGGAATGCTGAAGTTGAAAAAACAACCTAATCATTCGAATCCTTATTGTGGCATGTATAAATTATACACCTCTGGTTGAATCATAACGACTTACTTCAATAATTCAACCTTAATGAATCCATTTTTTTGTTCTTTCATTCTAGGGAAAAGCCCTAGAAGTATCACCTAATGTAGCAGGAATGATATCAACTAACCTACCCTTTTTTCTTTTGACAAATAGGAAATTCTGGATCGAATTCGGATATCAGAAAGATTACCATATATAACATAAAATTTCTCCGCCGATTCCTTCTAGTCGAGCCTCTCGGTCTGTCATTATACCTCGAGAAGTAGAAAGAATTACAATCCCCATCCCGCCTAAAATTCTAGGAATTCGTTGATAGTTCGAATAGATTCGTAGGCCAGGCCTACTGATACGTTTTAAATTTAAAACAGTTCGATAGGGTACTTTCCTATTCCTTCTATGTCGTAGGGTTAAAACCAAAAAATATTTGTTGTTTTCCTGATGCTTCCTCACGTTTTTGATAAAACCTTCTCTTAAAAGTATTTTAACAATGTTTTCCGCGATGTTAGTGGATGCTATTTGAATCGTCCCTTTTCGATTCATGTCAGCATTTCGTATAGAGGTTATTATGTCAGCAATAGTGTCCCTACCCATGATAAACTAAAATTTGGGTTGCCTCCCATTTTTGATATAATCAACATGCTATTTTTTCTTTTTTTTTTTTTTTATTTATTAAATAAAGGGATATGCGTCAGATACAACCTAATCTACTAATTAATCTATTTCATCCAAATACTATGTATAATATAACTATATTACGTATGATCTCATCTTATAATACTTCAGGTGCTAATGAAACTATTTTAGTGAAATTTAGCTGTCTCAATTCTCGGGCAATCGCACCAAAAACTCGAGTTCCTTTTGGATTTCCTTCTTGATCAATCACAACAGCAGCATTATCATCATATCGTATTATCATACCGTTGTCACGTTTAAGTTCTTTACAAGTACGTACAATTACAGCTCTGATCACTTCGGATCTTTCTAGAGGTGTGTTTGGTAATGCTTCCTTGATCACAGCAACAATAATGTCACCGATATGAGCATATCGGCGATTACTAGCTCCTATGATTCTAATACACATTAATTCTCGGGCCCCGCTGTTATCCGCTACGTTCAAATGGCTTTGAGGTTGAATCATATCATTTTTTAATCTGTTCTTTCAATGTTAATGCAAAGGGCGAAGTAAAAAGTAAAAAAAAAAAAGAAATATTGTTTGTCAAAAAGAAACCTGCAATTGTTTTTTTTATCCGCAAGACTTATTTTCTTTGGTTCTACGTTCCTATTCCGAAATAATAAATTGAGTTCGTATAGGCATTTTGGACGCCGCTATTGAAATAGCTTTTCTGGCTATATTTTCTGCTACTCCGCCCATTTCATAAAGTATTCTACCTGGTTTAACGACAGCTACCCAATATTCGGGAGATCCTTTACCCGAACCCATACGTGTTTCCGTAGGTCTTACCGTAACTGGTTTGTCTGGAAATATACGTACCCATAGTTTTCCACCACGGCGCACATTTCTTGTCATTGCTCGTCGCCCTGCTTCTATTTGTCTAGATGTGATCCAAGCGGGTTCAAGTGCCTGAAGAGCATATTTACCGAAACAAATATGATTACCTCGATAAGATATTCCTTTCATTCTTCCTCTATGTTGTTTACGAAATTTGGTTCTTTTGGGGTTATAGTTGATGGTTCTTTCTTAATTCCATCTCTACTACAGAACCGGACATGAGAGTTTCTTCTCATCCGGCTCCTCACGAATGAAACGATTCGAATTTTATAATTCTATGAAAATATACTGAATCATGGATTCTTTGAGATTTCATCTAATCTATTAGAAATTTCGATATCTTGTTTGTATATACTTAGAACATG